AAGTGTTCTTGCGGTTGGTGGCAAGTGGTAGCAGTATTAGGGTTTTAATATAATATTTTCTAAAAGGCCGGCAATGGGAAGAAGAAGACCGAACACGGAAAAGTATACTACGGAAGCTACCTGACCAATCATGACAAATGGGTCTTCTACGGGCTGCCCTCCAATTCATGTTAGGACCAGGGCAGTGGAGATTAAGGTTCAGAAGAAGATCTTGGCCAGCGGGCGGAATATCAGGCCGCGTTGTTTAGATGTGTGGGTAAATGGTATAATTAGAAGGACAAGAATGGCAAAAAGGAGGGCCAGGACTCCACCTAGTTTGTTGGGAATTGACCGGAGGATTGCGTAGGCGAATAGGAAGTATCATTCTGGCTTAATGTGAGGGGGAGTGACAAGGGGATTGGCTGGGGTGAAGTTGTCGGGGTCCCCTAAAAGATTGGGGGCAAAGGTTGAGAGAGTTGCGAGGGCTCCTAGTAAGATGGCAAACCCAAAAAGGTCTTTATAGGTATAGTAGGCGTGAAACGGGACTTTGTCTGAGTTAGAGTTGAGGCCCGTGGGGTTAGAGGACCCTGTTTGGTGAAGGAAGAGCAGGTGAATAATAGTAGCGCCAGCAATGGCAAAAGGAAGAATGAAGTGAAATGTAAAAAATCGTGTAAGTGTAGCGTTATCAACAGAGAACCCGCCTCAGATCCATTGGACTAGTTCAGTTCCAATATATGGGGCGGCAGAGAATAAATTAGTAATTACGGTTGCGCCTCAGAAGGATATTTGTCCTCATGGGAGAACATAACCCACAAATGCTGTTGCTATTACAAGAAACAAGAGGATTACCCCAATATTTCATGTCTCTTTAAAGAGGTAAGAGCCGTAGTAGAGACCCCGACCAATGTGGAAGTAAATGCAAATAAAAAAGAAAGATGCTCCGTTTGCATGAAGGTTGCGCAGGAGTCAACCGTTATTAACGTCTCGGCAGATGTGGGCGATTGATGAAAAGGCGAGGGATGTGTCCGCTGTGTAGTGTATAGCTAGGAATAAGCCTGTTACGATTTGGGCAACTAGACAAATGCCTAATAGTGAGCCAAAATTTCATCAAGCAGATAAGTTGGCTGGGGCAGGTAAATCGATAAAAGAATTATTAATAATTTTTAAGATTGGGTGAGATTTTCGTATTACGGGGGCCATAGAGTTTTTGTAGTTGAACCACAACAATAGTTTTTCAGACTATAGGTCCGGGTTAAAGTCCTGGCAAAAATACATGTTTACAGAATTTTGTTTAATTGCAGGTATTTTAGGTGTAGCTTCAAACCCGTCCCCTTACTATGCGGCTTTAAGTCTGGTGTTAGGGGCGGGGGCGGGGTGTTTTTTAATAATCAAGGGTGGGGTCACTTTTTTATCTTTAGTGTTGTTTTTAATTTATTTGGGGGGGATAATAGTCGTGTTCGCTTACTGCACTGCTTTGGTAGCTGAGCCCTATCCAGAGGCTTGGGGCAACCCGGGGGTCTTTGTTTATCTTGGGTTTTATATTTTTTTATTGGTGTTAAGTGGCTTGAATGGGTGATTTGGTGAGGTAATATTAAGTTTTAAAGAGGAAGAAATGGTAGGGTTTAGTGATTTGTGGGGGGTAGTTAACTTATATTTGGGGGGTGGGTGATTTTTATTAGGGGGAGGTTGAGGCTTGTTATTGTGCTTATTCGTGGTTTTGGAAGTTGTTGCTGGTCATAAAACTGGTGCTTTAAAAGCTGTAAGATTGGTGGGCCATAAACATTTGGGAGGTCCTCATAAAAATGATGGGGGTGAGTAATATTAGGGTGATAAGTAGGGCGGATAAATAAAGTTTGATTAGACCTGTTTGGCCTAGACGAACAATAGACATGGGTGGCAGTTGAAGACTTTTTAGTAACTCTGGCATTAGGGCTTTTAATAGGATGAGATCTAAAATGTGGGCAGCTAATTTTCAGGAAAAATCAAGGATAATTGTGGCGAGAGAGCGGTGAAGAACAGTTGGGTAGAAGTTTGTTGAAAAGTGTTTAGAAAAGATTTTATTTTTTGGTTTTTCGGTTCAGTGGTGTTTTGCTAGGTCATAGGCAAGGATGAATGAAAATAAAGTAATGAGGGAGGCAGTTAATTTAATATAAAGTGGTATTGTGTGAGTAATTTCATTATTAGGGGTAAAAAAGTGAAGAATAAGTCAGCCTGCAAAAATACTTCCTAGAGCAAGTCGGGTAATTGTCGTAAAAATGGGGGTTGATAATTCATCGAAGTTTACAAGGGTATTGTGGCGGGGGTATCGAAGAGTTGTATAAAATATCAAACGGAGGCTATATACTGCTGTAAATGCAACCGCAATAAGTGTTAGGAGAAGGGCAGTAAGGTTAACATAGGAGGTGTTCATGGCTTCAATAATGGTGTCTTTAGAGTAAAAACCGGCAAGGAAGGGGGCTCCTATGAGGGCAAGGCTACCAATTGTTATGCAGGTAGTAGTAATGGGTAGATGATATTGGAGGCCTCCTATTTTTCGAATGTCTTGTTCATCATTCAGGCTGTGAATGATAATTCCGGAACACAGGAACAGTATGGCTTTGAAGAAGGCATGGGTACAGATATGAAATAGTGCTAGATGGGGGAGATTTAAGCCAATAGAGACTATTATAAGGCCAAGCTGGCTTGAAGTAGAGTAAGCGATAATTTTTTTAATATCATTTTGTGTTAAGGCGGCTGTTGCAGCAAATACAGTCGAAATAGCACCTAGGCATAAGCAGGTGGTGAGGGCTAAGCTATTAAGTTCTAACAGAGAATGAATACGAATAAGAAGATAAATACCAGCTACTACTATAGTGCTGGAATGTAAAAGGGCTGAAACCGGGGTGGGGCCTTCTATTGCAGAGGCAAGTCAGGGGTGTAAGCCAAATTGGGCAGATTTACTAGCTGCAGCTAAAATAAAGCCTATCAGGGGGAGAGTTGAAGATTCGGCAGTTGTTAAAGCAAAGTCCAAGCCGATAGTTCCGGAATGAGCAATTAGCCAACAGAATGCCATTAAAAAGCCGATGTCTCCTACACGATTATAAAGGACCGCTTGGATGGCAGCAAGGATAGCGTCATTTCGTGCATAGTATCATCCGATCAGCAAAAAAGATATAAGACCTACCCCCTCCCACCCTAAAAACAGGGTAATTAGATTGCCTGAGGTAACAAGAACAACTATTGTTAGAAGAAAAATAAGAAGGTATTTAATAAACTTGTGTTGGTTAGGGTCGTGGGACATGTACCATTGGGAATACTCTATGATATTTCAAGTAACGAATAGGGCTACGGGTAAGAAGATGGTTGGGAACATGTCAAATTTAAAAACAAAATCTAGTGAGGTAAGAAAGATATCGAATCATGGGATTTTGTTAATAAACCCTGTTGCGGCTTCTGAAATGGTTAAGCATAGAGGTAGGAGAGACACAATAAATGCGTGTTTTACTGCTTTTGAGGCGGTAATTATAAAGTTGGGGGAAGAGGTGGTGAAAAGGGGAAAAATAATAATGACAAGAATTATGATTGATCAAAATAAATTAGAATTTTGGGGAAGGGCAGCATAAATCATGATTTTAACTTGGTTTTTGAGCAAGGAAAATGCGGGCAAGCCGAGGAATTGAACCTTGGGGGTGAGAAATTAGCAGTACTCATTACACCAGTCATACCCGGTGAACCGTGGGATATTAACCCACAACTCTAGAATCACAATCTAGTATTTTTATTAAATTAGGTTCACAGGCTTTATATTATTAGTAAACTTGGGTTAAGAGCTAGAAAAATAACAGGGATAATATGAAGAATCAGAAGGAGTTGCTCTCGGATAATAAAGGGCAGAGGGACCTTAATATGGGGTGGGAATGGTCCGCGTATGGTGGAAGCGAGCATATATAGTGAATAGCCTGTGGTAAATAGCAGTGTTAAACAAACAAGGAAGAAGCCGATTTTAGACCAGTGGAAGAGGGAAGTAAAAATTAGGGTCTCTGCGATAAAGCTGGGTGTGGGGGGAAATCCTATATTGAATAAAACAATTACAAGCCATCAGGCTCCGGCTAGGGGAAAAATCACTAGCGCACCTCGCAAAATAATAATGGTACGACTATGGGTGCGCTCATAAATAGTGTTAGCTAAGCAAAAGAGGGCTGAAGATGTAAGGCCGTGTGCGATTATTATTGCTGTGGCCCCACTAAAACTCCAAGAGTTATGAAGGAGAGCGGCAACTACGACTAAATTTATATGGCTAACAGAGGATACAGCGATGAGTGCTTTTAGGTCCGTTTGACGGAAACATAAGACTGCGGTTACTATAATTCCAAAAAGGGCAAAAATTATGCATAGTAGTGCAGTGTGATACAGAGGAACAGGAAGAATAGTGGATGTGCGAAGTATTCCATAGCCCCCCAATTTTAGTAAAGTGGCTGCAAGCACTATAGAGCCTTCAATTGGGGCTTCAACATGGGCTTTAGGAAGTCATAGATGAAAACCGTACATGGGGAGTTTTACAAGGAACGCTATATTCAGGGCAAATCATAATAGGGTAGGGTAGCAAAAAGAAGATGTTCATTCTATTAATGGGAGTTCGGAGGAGGGCTTTAATATGCCAAAAGAGGTGTAGGTAATAAGAAGAATTGTAATGAGTGGAACAGCTCCTAGAATTGTATAAAATGTAAAGTAGTTTGAGGCTTCAAGTCGAACTTCCTGAGCCCCTCATCGGGAAATGATAATTATAGTCGGGATCAATGAGGCTTCAAAGAAGAAGAAAAATATTATTAAGTCTGAGGATATGAAGGCCAGAAGGGTGAAGACTTGCAAAAGAGTTGCGTTAGCGATAAATACTCGTTGACGGAGTAGGGGCTCAAAGAATATTTTTGACTGACTTGCTAACAGTGTAAGGGGGAATAGTCAGCAAGATAGAATAGCCAGTGGGCCTGACATACTGTCAAGAACAAAAAATTCGCTATTTAGGTTGTGGTCCCCATTGAAAATTAAAAGCATAGAAAATAGTGAGACTAAGAAGCCGTGGGCTGTGGTGAACGATCATAGTCGATTTGAGGGGACTCAGATAATAGTTAAGCAAATTGAAGACCAAGCAAGAAGTATTATCATCGTAGGAGGTGGAGGGTTTTTAAGCTGTCTGACCCTTGTGAGCGCGCTGTAGCAACCATTAGGGACAAGCCAAGGCCGGCGTCACAGGCCGAAAGAGCAAGAATAATTAGGGGTAAAATCAGATCTTTTTGTAAGTAGGTGCCTAGGGCTACAGCCAGAAAAATAATTAAGACTATGGACTCAAGGCATAACAATGTGGACAACAAGTGAGTACGACTTAGGATTATGCCTATGAGGGCAATAACAAACAAAAACACTAGTGTTAGCATAAAGAGACTATGGGGTATAACCATAATTAATTGAGCCGAAATCAATTGTCTTGTTTAGACTAGTCCCTTTCTTACTCAGCTCATTCTAATCCTCCTTGTATTCATTCATACAAAAACCCTAAAGTTAGTAAAATAAGAATAGTTGAGGATCAGAAAATTGTTGTGGAGGGGGCATGGAGGTGGATAGCTCAGGGGGAGGGGAGGAGTAGGGCGATTTCAAGATCAAAGAGAAGAAAGAGGATGGCTACCAGGAAAAATCGTATTGAATAGGGGAGTCGGGCTGACCCGCTCGGGTCAAACCCGCATTCGTATGGCGATAGTTTTTCTATGTCCGGTGAGATAAGGGGTAGTCAGAAGCTAATAGTAACTAGAATAATAGAAATTGATGTTGCTACCAAGAAGAATGTAACCATTATTTTCTCTCGGATTTAAACCAAGACTAGGTGATTGGAAGTCATCTGTACTGCTTTATACTAAGAAAATAAGAGCCTCATCAGTAGATAGAGATGTAGAGGAACAGTCACACCACATCTACAAAATGTCAGTATCATGCTGCGGCTTCGAAGCCAAAGTGATGTTGAGATGTAAAGTGAAAAAATAGTTGGCGGGCCAAGCATGTTAGAAGGAATAAGGACCCAATAATAACGTGTAGGCCATGAAATCCTGTTGCTACAAAAAAGGTGGTACCATAGATGCCATCAGCAATAGAGAAAGGAGCTTCATAATATTCTACGGCTTGAAGAACAGTAAAATAGAGTCCTAGAAGGATAGTTAATGAGAGGGCCTGAATAGCCTCCTTTCGATCCCCTTGCATAATACTGTGATGAGCCCATGTGACAGAGACACCTGAGGCCAACAGAACCGCTGTGTTTAAGAGAGGAACTTCAAATGGGTTCAGGGGGGTAATACCAGTTGGGGGTCATGTTTCACCAACTTCTGGGGTAGGTGCAAGGCTTGCGTCATAAAAAGCTCAAAAGAAGCCAATGAAGAAGAACACTTCGGATGTGATAAACAGAATTATGCCGTATCGTAGACTTTTTTGGACCGGTAATGTGTGGTGGCCTTGGAAGGTTCCTTCCCGCACAACATCTCGTCATCACTGATATATTGTGAGGATCGTGAGTGTTAAGCCTAATGCTAGAATTAAGGTTGTATTGAAATGAAATCATGCGGCAAGGCCGGATGTTAAGAGGAAAGCGGCTGCAGCCCCTATTAAAGGTCAGGGGCTAGGGTCTACTATATGGAAGGCGTGTGCTTGGTGTGCCATATGTATTTTCTTGAAGGTACAGACTAAGTAAGAGAACAAAAACGTACGCCTGAATTATTGCTACTGCAATTTCCAGAATGGTAAGGAGTATTAGGGTCATAAATAAAATAGAAGAAACAATAAGAGAGGTGGATAACATGGCTTCAATAGCCATAGAAATCAAGTGAATTAGTAGATGGCCTGCAGTTAAGTTGGCTGTCAGTCGGACTCCTAGGGCTAGGGGGCGAATAAAGAGGCTTGTAGTTTCGATGAGGATGAGGGCAGGGATTAAGATAGTGGGGGTCCCCTCCGGAAGTAAATGACCTGCAGAAGCAGTGAATTGTTGTCGAACACCAATAATTACTGTTGATAGTCATATCGGGATAGCTAGTCCTAAATTTATAGATAGCTGAGTTGTGGGTGTAAATGTGTTAGGAAAGAGCCCTAGAATATTTATTGATAACAAAAAGATCATAAGTGCTGTAATTAAGAATGCTCATTTATGTCCTGGGGTATTAAGAGGTTGAAGAATCTGTTTAGGGAGAGTTTTAAAAAACCACGCTTGAATGGAGATATTTCGGGAGGTAATTCAGGCATTTGAGGGGGTGAGAATAAATAGTCAAGGGGCAAGTATGGCAATAATTACTAGAGGTACCCCATAAAAATGGGGGGAGGCAAATTGGTGAAAAAGATTTATTGTCATAGTCAAGGTCATGATAAGTCCCCTGTCTTAGAAGTTTTTGGGCTAAAATCATTAGGATAAGTGTGGTTCAAGATTTTACTTGGGGCTATAAGTAGAAGAATAGTCCAGGACGAAATAAGAATATATAACCAGGGTTCAGGAAGAAGCTGGGGCATCCACTAAGGGTGATTATAGCCACCTGTACACAGCTTAAAAGGCTGTTGCTGATCCATAGCTTCTTAGTGAAGTATTTTGGGCAGTGGATCAAGACAGGAAATTAGGGAAAGGCAGGGCTTCAACAACAATTGGTATAAAACTATGATTTGCCCCACAGATTTCTGAACATTGTCCATAGTACGTTCCTGGGCGAGCAATAAGGAAGGACGTTTGGTTTAGTCGCCCAGGGATTGCATCAATTTTTACGCCCAGGGATGGAACAGCTCAGGAGTGAAGAACATCTTCGGCAGTAACAATTATTCGTGTAGCTAAGCCCATAGGAGTAACTATGCGATTGTCAACTTCAAGTAAACGAAAGTTGCCAGGATCAAGGTCTGCTGTCGGAGTCATGTAAGAATCAAAGGTAAGGTCTGCCATGTCTGAGTATTCATATGTCCAGTATCACTGGTGGCCTACAGTTTTTACTGTAATCAGGGGGTTGCTAATTTCGTCCATAAGATAAAGAATGCGTAACGATGGAAGGGCAATAATGATGAGGATAACGGCGGGTATGATGGTCCAAACTATCTCTACGGCTTGTGCATCAATTGTATTAGTATTTGAGAGTTTAGTAGATATAAGTGTAGTGATGATGTATAACACAAGCGTGCTAATTAGGATGGCTGCTATTAAAGTGTGATCATGGAAGTAAAGTAATTCTTCTATAATTGGGGAGGCTGCATCTTGAAAGCCTAGTTGAATGGGGTGGGCCATAGAGGGGTACAAGAGTTTCACTAGTAATACTGTCTTGACAAGGCAGTGTTATGTTTTAACTAACCCCTCAAGAAAGTGACAGAGTGGTTATGTGCCTGGCTTGAAATCAGGTGATGGGGGTTCGACTCCCTCCTTTCTCGAGTGGTTTTTATTAAGAATGGGGCTTCTTCAAATGTGTGGTGCTGGGGTGGAAATCCCAGTAGTCACTCCACATTAGTAACGTTAAGATGTTGATCTGTAGTCAATCGTTTAGAGGTAAAAGCTTCTCAAATAATAAATACTATCATTACTACAGCTACCAGAGAGATTAATGAACCTACTGACGATAAAGTGTTTCAAAGGGTGTAGGCGTCGGGGTAGTCTGAGTACCGTCGTGGTATCCCGGCAAGGCCTAAGAAATGTTGGGGGAAGAATGTTATGTTTACCCCTGTAAATATAATTACAAATTGTGCTTTTGCTCAGGTTTTATGTAGTGTAAAGCCCGTAAAAAGTGGAAACCAGTGGACAAACCCGGCTATAATTGCAAAGACGGCCCCTATAGATAGTACATAGTGGAAATGAGCAACTACATAGTAAGTATCATGCAGGACAATATCGATGGAGGAGTTAGCTAGAACAATTCCTGTTAGTCCTCCTACAGTGAATAAGAAGATAAAACCTAAAGCTCATAACATGGCTGCTTCTCACTTAATAATGCCTCCGTGTATAGTGGCGAGTCAGCTAAAAACTTTTACGCCGGTTGGGATAGCAATAATTATTGTTGCGGAGGTAAAGTAGGCGCGGGTATCAACATTTAGGTCAGTGGTGAATATGTGATGAGCTCAAACGATGAAGCCTAGAAGGCCAATAGAGAGTATTGCTCAGACTATGCCTATGTAGCCAAATGGTTCTTTTTTGTTTGAATAAAAGGCTACAACATGAGAGATAATTCCAAATCCGGGAAGAATAAGAATATATACTTCTGGATGACCAAAAAATCAAAATAAATGTTGGTAAAGAATAGGATCCCCCCCTCCTGCCGGATCAAAGAATGTTGTGTTTAAGTTTCGATCTGTTAGAAGCATAGTGATGCCTGCAGCAAGTACAGGCAGGGATAGGAGAAGTAGAACAGCAGTAATTAAGACAGACCAAACAAACAATGGCGTTTGATACTGAGTGGTAGAGGCGGGCTTTATATTAAGGATTGTGGTAATAAAATTGATGGCCCCTAAGATAGATGACACCCCAGCTAAGTGTAAAGAGAAAATGGCTAGGTCTACTGAGGGACCTGCGTGGGCAAGGTTACCTGCTAGAGGGGGATAAACAGTTCAACCAGTTCCTGCCCCTGCTTCTACTGCAGAGGAAGCGAGAAGAAGAAAGAATGAGGGGGGTAGGAGTCAGAAGCTCATGTTATTTATTCGAGGGAAGGCTATGTCGGGGGCCCCTACTATTAAGGGGACAAGTCAGTTGCCGAAACCCCCAATTAGAATAGGTATAACCATGAAGAAAATTATTACGAACGCATGGGCAGTAACAATTACATTATAAATTTGGTCATCACCTAGAAGGGTGCCAGGCTGGCTTAATTCAGCTCGAATGAGGAGGCTAAGGGCAGTTCCAATTATACCGGCTCAAGCGCCGAAGATAAAGTAGAGGGTGCCAATATCTTTGTGGTTGGTGGAAAAAAGTCAACGGGTAATAAACACAGGCAAGGTGGCCGAGTAGGCGGTGGGTTGTAGCCCCAAAGACGGAGGTTTAAGTCCTCCCCTTGCCAGGCCTTGGGGTGTAACACGCGGAATTGCAAATTCCGAGAAGCAGAGTAGTTTCTGCCGGGGCTTCTCCCCTTTCTTCCCCAAGGGGAGAAGTAGAATGAAGCTCGCTGGATTGAGCGTTTAGCTGTTAACTAAAATATTACGGGATCGAGGCCCGTCTTTCTAGAGGGCTTTGTCTTAATTTAAAGTTTCTGAGTTGCATTCAGAAGATGTAGGGTAAAATCCTGCAAGTCCTACAGAAACTAGAAGGTTTTAACTCCTACTGAAGGCTTTGAAGGCCTTTGGTCTGGTTAGCCTAAGTTTCTATATTAATAAAACTATAGTTGGGGTGAGAGGGAAAGCAAAGATGGCCAAAATGTTCAAGACTGATGGGAAGTGTGTTTTGTTTAAAGTCCGTCATATCAGAAGAGAATTAGATGTGTTGGGAGATAGTGTTAGTATAACAACATAAGTGAGTCGGAGGTAAAAGTAAAGAGATAGAAGAGAGGCAAAGGAAATCAACAGTATCAGAAAAATGGTGTTTTGTTTCACTAGCTCAAGGGAAATCAAAAGTTTAGGGGAAAATCCTGTAAGTGGGGGTAAACCCGCTAGTGACAAAAGAACTAATACTATAGAGGTAGTTAGTGCTGGGGTTTTTGCTCAGGATGTTGAAATTTGGGTGAGGTTGGAAGATGAGAGGACTATAAGAGATACAAATATGGCTGTAGTTAAAATAATATAGAGGGCAAAGTTATAAATAGCTAGTTGAGGGCTAAATTTCAAAATAACAATAGTTCAGCCTAAGTGTCCGATTGATGAAAAAGCCAGGATTTTGCGTACTTGAGTCTGACTAATACCGCCTCAGCCCCCAATAAGAATTGAGGCGAGACCCACAGAGATCAAAACAAAAAGGCTAATGTGCTGTGAAATTTGAAGTAGAAGAACTATGGGGGCGATTTTTTGTCATGTTGATAATACAAGTCCTGTGGATAGGGGGACACCTTGAAGGACATCTGGCATTCAAAAGTGTACGGGAGCTAGGCCTAGTTTTATTACGAGGGCAATAGATAAAACAGTGGCGGTAGAGTTTACAGTGCATGAGAGGCTTCATTCTCCTGTTTTTCAGGCATTATATAAGCAGGAGAACAAAATGAGAGCGGAAGCGGCTGCTTGAGTTAAGAAGTACTTTGTGGCGGCTTCAACGGCTCGTGGGTGAAAGTTTTTTGTTAGCAGGGGGATGATAGCGAGTGTGTTGATTTCTAGCCCAATTCAAGCAAGAAGTCAGTGGTGGCTCGATAATGTAATAGTTGTCCCGATTGCAAGACTTATAAGGAGAATTGATAAAGTTACGGGATTAATTAGTAAAGGATGGATTTTAACCGTCATCTTTGGGGCATGGGCCCAAGAGCTTGTTTAGCTGACTTTACTAAAGAATAGTATAGTGGAAGTACATAGGGTTTTGATCTCTACCGTGCAGGTTCAAGTCCTGTTTCTTTAAGGAAATGAGGGGGTTTGAACCCCTATTTGCCTCCCTATCAAGGAGGTCCCTATCTTTCGGGCACATTTCCAAATTTGAGGGGGTGTGATGAGAAGGGAGATTGGAAAAGAAATGTGTAAGACGGTAAGAGCGATAGTGAGGGGTAAAAAGCTCTTTCATACTAGATGTATAAGTTGGTCATAGCGAAACCGAGGATAAGAGGCGCGAACTCAGAGAAAGAAAATAACTAAAATTGATGCTTTTACCATCAGTATTAGGGTGGAGAGGGGTATAATAGAGAGAGGACCAAGGAATAAAATAGTTGATAGAGTATTTATTATAAGAATATTAGCATACTCGGCTAAAAAAAATAGGGCGAATGGCCCTCCAGCATATTCTACATTAAAGCCTGAAACAAGTTCTGATTCTCCTTCAGTTAAGTCAAACGGGGCTCGGTTGGTTTCAGCGAGGGTCGAAATTAGTCACATAAGTGCTAAGGGTCAGGCAGGAAAAATAAGTCAAATATATTGTTGAGTGGTGTTAAAAAAATATAGAGAAAATCCCCCGGTTAAAAATACGGTGCAGAGAATAATTAGGGCTAGGGTAACTTCATAGGAAATAGTTTGAGCAACAGCCCGTAAGGCCCCAATAAGGGCATATTTCGAATTTGAGGCTCAACCGGAGCCGAGGATTGTGTAAACGGTTAAGCTAGAGATGGCAAGAATAAATAAAATACTCAAGTTGAGATCTGAGAGGGCAATTGGTATGGTAAATGGGGCTCACATAAATATAGCTAAAATTAATCCTATTGTAGGGGTTAAAATAAATAATACTTGAGAAGAAGTTGTTGGTCGAACAGGTTCTTTAATAAAGAGTTTAATTCCGTCTGCAATTGGTTGGAGAAGGCCGAATGGTCCTACTACATTGGGGCCCTTACGATGCTGCATATAGCCTAGTACTTTTCGTTCGATTAGTGTGAGGAAGGCTACTGCAAGAAGAATAGGGACAATATAGAAAATAGCTTGGACTACGGCCATTGAAAGTATCATAGTTAACGAGGGGATTTGAACCCCTAAATAAAAGGGCTTAGGTCTTTTGCATAGCCAGGTTTTGCTGCGTTAACATTCCCTTGTCGTGGGGTAAGTATTAGGTGAATAATTGAGTTGTATTCATTATGTTTAGTTATGGTTTGTTAGAACAGAGACCATGCTATTCCGGCCCTTTCGTACTAGGAACAGCCCTTTATAGATAGAAACCGACCTGGATTACTCCGGTCTGAACTCAGATCACGTAGGGTTTTAATCGTTGAACAAACGAACCTTTAGTAGCGGCTGCACCACTTGGACACCCTGATCCAACATCGAGGTCGTAAACCCACTTGGCGATATGGACTCTAGAAGTGGATAGCGCTGTTATCCCCAGGGTAACTTGGTTCATTGATCAACAAAATTGGATCATTGTATGTTAATTTGTTAATTCTTAGAGGCGTAGCTCTTGGATTATGATTTTATTCTTTTCATTACGGAGGTTAGGCTGTTCTCCGTGGTCACCCCAACCCAAAACTAATGGATAGGCCCCTAAAATATCTTATGGGTTGTAGAGTTATCCATTGAGTTTGAAGCTCCATGGGGTCTTCTCGTCTTATAAGGTTATCCCCGCTTCTTCACGGGGAGATCAATTTCACTGATTAGAAAAAGGAGACAGTGTGACCCTCGTGATGCCATTGATTCTAGTCCTCATTTAAAGAACAAGTGATTGTGCTACCTTCGCACGGTCAGAGTACCGCGGCCGTTGAATCCTGTCACTGGGCAGGCGGGACCTCTTATATTTTGGCAAGAGGCGATGTTTTTGGTAAACAGGCGGGGTCGTGTTTGCCGAGTTCCTTCTTTTTCTTTAAATCTTTCCTGCAATATTCTAGTGTCAGGTTGACGTTGAGGCCTATAAAATTTTCTGGTGAAGTTATTATAGCAATATCATTTACGTTAATTGCCGGGGGGGGGTCCATTCTGGCTTTAACTTATATTTAGGAGAAATTCTATTTCTTGTTACTAATTCTAGCATAATGACTTTTATAGGGGGTATAAAATCACTCAGTAGTAGTAATGGGTTTAGGGTGTGTTGAGGAATTAAAAAGTCCCCACAATTAAGCTTTAACGCTTTTTTATAGGTGGCTGCTTTTAGGCCCACTTTTTTGGAGAAAAATGAAGACTTTACCCAATAGCGGAGGTTGTATCCTGTTTCAAATAAGCTGTACCTTATTTGAATAGCTCTTAAGTTAATATTTTATGTTACACTATATTAGGTAAACTTAAGGGTGAACTAAAATTCTTTTCCTGAGTAACCAGCTATCTCTAAGTTCGATAGGTATATCACCTCTACTTGAAAATCTTCCCACTCTTTTGCAACAGAGACGGGTTGGCCCTGGGGGCTGTTTTGAAGTAGCTCACTAAGTTTCGGGGGGGCAAACTAAAGAATTATTTTGCTTGATAAGACTAGCTAGACCATGATGCAAAAGGTACGAGGTTAAATCTCTGCTTTGCAGTGCTTAAAAATGTTTCATTTTTATTTCACCTTTCCCTTGCGGTACTTAATTTAAAGCGCCTATAAATTTTTTAATCACCTTTACTTGAAATTTCTAATGGTTTATGAAAAGCCTGAAGAGTGTGAGTGTATAATAAGTGGAGGAGGGCTTGGTTCTAGGCTCAAAATGATCAGAATTAAACAGATATTTTCTCGGTGTAAGCGAGAGGCTTTAAGTTAAGCTACATTTTGTCCAAGCGCACTTTCCAGTACGCTTACCGTGTTACGACTTACCTCTTCTCGAATGCAAGGGGTGTTAGGAACTTTTGTTTGCTATTGAAGAGGGTGACGGGCGGTGTGTACTTGTCCCAGCACCTAATTAAAAAGAACGCTCTATTTTCTTTTTACTACTAAATCCACCTTCATTTCTGAGTTTTCATGCAGGTTTTCGTGTGTTCTAGTTTAGAAATTGTAGCCCATCACTTCCATTTCATAAGCTGCACCTTGACCTGACGTATTGGTTAATAGAACATTAGGCCCACTGATCTTTCATATGGTAAACTTACGACGGAAGTATACAGGCTGGTTAGCAAGAAATGGTTAGGTATAGCGGGTAGAATCGATTACAGGACAGGCTCCTCTAGTGGGATGGGACACCGTCAAGTCCTTTGGATTTAAAGCATAGCTTGTAATATCCTGGCGTTTATTTAGTATATTTTTTTACGGCTGAGCATAGTGGAGTACCTAATTCCAGTTTGGTTCTTAGCTGTCGTGTATTCAAGTAAATTAGAGTAACTTTCGTAATCGGTTTTCTAAAGAGCAGGCTTAGCACTACCAGGCTTAAATATAACTCTAAATCAGTTTAAATCTTTAATCACGCTTTACGCCGAGCATTATCAACTTGAGCCTCCCCGAAGGGTTTGATGGTTTATCCGCGGCGGCTGGCACCACATTTGCCGGCCCAAAGAATATTCTTTTTCTTCAACTGATTCAAGCTGGCGCTTATAATCAAAGTTTGTTACTGCTGAAAACCCTTGAGGGTGTGGTAAAACTAGGCGTCATGGGCTGGATAATCCGTGCCTGATGCCAGCTCCTTGATCTAAGAAGATTTTAAGGGCGTTCTCACGGGTGTGCGGAGACTTGCATGTATAAGTTGAGAAATTGTTGATAATAAGGCCGGGACCAATCCTTTATACCCTTAGAGCTTTTTAGGGCTCATCTTAGCGTTTTCAGCGCTACGCTATATATTTAAGCTATAAGAGTATGAGGTCAAGACATAATTTAATTAGAATATTGGCTTTGGGGGTCAATAGTAGAGGTTTAACTCCTCTTGTCTTGAAGCCTTTGGCAGGGACTAGTCTACAATCTTCGGCTTACAAGACCGATGTTTTGCAATAAACTACTAAGGCGGAGCTTTCACTTGGATTTGCACCAAGAGAGGGTGGCACCTAAAGCCAGTGGAGGACTTTTCTCCATTAAAAGCACATTTTAAGGCTTGTTTTGAATTATTTACGGGGATGTTCC